AGAAATAAAGTGGCTGAGTTTAAAGCGGTGAATTGTAAATTCATTAACAAGTATTACTTCTTTATTAGGCTTTATAGTATAAAAAAATAACATTGGATTGCAAATCTAAAGATGTGTAGGTAGGCACTAAGGCTTAAGATTTAAAAAGGTTTTATTTTAAGCTTTGAAGGCTTCTAGTTTATTTAACTTAAAATCTTAGAAAAAAAAAAATATAAAAGGAAAAGAAAATATAAATAAATTAAAAAATAAGAAGGGGGAGTGAGCTAAAGAAGAAAAAATGAAATTAGGTTTTATATTAATAATTGAGAGGGAGTTGAATAAGAGAAAGAAAAAAATAGTTATTCGAAGGTAGAAATATAAGGTAATAAGGGCTGAGAAAAGGAAAAAAAACAAGGGGAAATATAAGTTATTATTAATTAACAATTGAATTAATATTCATTTAGGGATAAATCCAGTAAAAGGTGGAAGTCCTCCTAAGGAAAGAAGATTTAAAGGGATAAGTAAAGAATAAATTAAGTTTAGTTGATTAAATTTTATAAGATCTGAGAGTGTAAAAGCTTGGGCTATATTAAATAAAACTACAATAGAAATAGAGATAAGAGTGTAAAAAAGGAAGTAGATACATCAAAATATGTCTCTAATAGAAAGACTGATTAATATTCAAGATATGTGGTTAATTGAAGAAAAAGCTATAATTTTTCGTAAGTGTATTGAATTAAAGCCACCTAAAGCTCCAGTTAGGGCTGATAATATAGCTGAGAAAGAAATAATTTGAAGCGATGTAGAAGAGTAAGAGAGGTATGAGATTAGAACTATGGGTGCAATTTTTTGAATAGTTATAAGAAGAATTGTTTGAGGCCAAGTTAAGCCTCTTATTACTTTAGGGAATCAAAAATGAAAAGGAGCTCTACCTAGTTTTAAAAAAAGGGATATTAAGATAAGAGATGAACTTAAAGGTGGAAAAGAAAAAAACAAACATCTTGCTATAATAAATAAAGTTGATCCTAAAGCTTGAATAAGAAAATATTTTAAAGCACTTTCAGAAAAATAAGAGTTTATTTTAATTGTAATAAGTGGAATAAAAGATATTATATTTAATTCCAATCCGATTCAAATATTAAATCATGAAAAAGAGGAGATTGAGATTATAATTCCTAATAATAAGGTTGAAAAAAAGAAGAGGGTTGAAGCAGGAAATATCATTAGAAAGAGAAAACATTTCATTTATAGGGTATGAACCTATTAGCTTAGGATTTAGCTTATCTTTCGGTTATTAGAAATTTAAAAGTGTATAATAGAATTGTTGAGATGAAATAATATAGGTAGGAGTCCCACATAATTAGCTCTATCAAAGCTATCCTTAAAAATTCAGGCACTATATTATAGTAATTTGAAAATATATTTATTTTAATTATAAAATAATAAAAATGTTAGAAATTAATATAATTAATTTTAATGTAAAAAAAGTAAATTTAGGTATTAATAATTATATTTATATAATTTAATTTTTAGTTATAAATTTTATAATATAAATTTAAGAAATAGGTATAAGAAATGAATTATAATTTAGATAAAATATATGAGAGATAAAATGTAGGAAATAAAGAAATATAAATATAAAAAATTAGAGAAAGTAGGGAAAGTAGTATACATATTATTATATATTTATATAAATATAAATTTATAATTAAATATTATGATTAGTATTATGATTAGATATTATGATTAACTATTGTAATTAATAATATGATAAGATATTATAATATAAATTATTTAAATATAAAAAGAAATAAATTATTATAAGTTAATTATTTACAATTAACTGATTTTAATAAAAATATAAATTTATTATTAATTATTTGTTTAATGATAAATGTTATTATTTATTTTAGAGCTGTGGGTAAAATTATTGATTAATTAGCTTGTAATAAAAAATTAATATAGGAATATTATTGTGATAATTTAAATAGGTGGTTATTTATTTTTAATATGGAATTAGTGCATTAAATTCTTTTAAAGTATATTAGTTTAATTTATTTTAGAAGTGGTGTATTAAACAGGTATTATATTTGAGTATCTTTAAAGGTTTAAGAAATTAAGTTTAATAAAATTTTATAAAGAAATATAGAATTTAAATTATATTAATTGTATGAGTTGTTTAGGGATTTATAAGTTATATTATGTTGTTATGTGAAGAAGTTTATAAGTAGATAATATATTATATAAGATTAATAGGGATAAGGTAAGATAAAGATGGGGGAATTGTAGATTGTGTATTGATCTGGATATAATAAAGTTTGTATAATTAGTGTAGAGAGAATAGTTGTTTCTTTAAATTATAATAAAGCATTATAGATTTATTTATTATAAAAGATTATAAGAATTAATATATATATATATATATATATATATATATATATATATATATATGTACATGTGTAAATATGAATGAGAGGGTAGTTATTTGATATAAATTTCAAAGTATAACTAAATAGAATAGTATTTCATTTACGTTGAAATAAATTATCGTGCGAATCGATTTGCTTTGAGTAAGTAGAAATTAAAATTTATTGAAAATGGATAATTTCTTTTATAAATTTATAATTTGAATGTGTTAATATAAAATTAATCTATGCGTGTGTGGTTAGGAAGGATTATATGATTGTAAGTATTATTAGTTTATAGTAGTTTTTCGGTTGGTAGATTAAGTATAAATAAGGAGGAAGGGATTAGAGTTAGATTTTTAAAAGGAAAATTTAGAGAGATTAGAATTAGAGAATTCATAGAAATTAAAGGGTATATAGAAAGTAATAAAGAAGAGTAACGGGTAAAATTAAGCGATTTTAAGAGATAGGGAAATGTAGGCAGCGAAAGGGTTTAAAATTAAAGAAAGAGGGATAGGGGTAGGAATTTATAGCTTTCTTAAAATTATAATCATGTATTTAATTGTTAAAATTTTATATAAATTTCGACCTTTTTTGGTATAAATATATATTTATTTATTTTGATTATACTTATTGGGAAGTAATATATACATTTAAATGTTTATAGTATATTTGTATGCACATAAATATTAAGTAATATATATATATAATATTAGATAATTATATAAATGCATATTTATAATTAAATAAATTTTATAAATAAATAATAAATTACTTAAAATTTAAAAATGATAAGAGAAAATCTGTAATTTGATATGATGTTAATAATTTATTTAACTTTAATTATAAGTATTATAATAACTTAATGATAAAGATACCTATCTATTTAATTATAAGGAATATTATTAATTTTTTTTTAGAATTATCTTATATAATTATTAAATATAATTTATAATAATTAAAATTTAAAAGATTAAAAAAGATATCTATCAGGAAGAATTCCCACAAGACAGCTGCTCTTTCCCTTAGAGAAAGGCGAAGCAGCTGCTATGGGAATTCTTCCTGAGCAGCTTCAACCTGTTATTTTACATTTGTGGACTATGTACAATGTGGGAGTATCTTCAGCGAGCTGAAGGGTTAAAAGAAATTTAAGTTAATGAAATTTAATGAAGAGATACAGAAATTTTGGTTAACTTTAATTATATTGGCTATTTCAATGAACTTATGGATCTATATACTATATTACTGGAGAAGGGCTAGTATTAAAATAGGGACAAAGTAAAATAAATATTTTAATTAATGAGGGGATAGTAGTATGAGCGCTTTTAAAGATTTAATTTTTTATAAATTTAAAGTAAGTTAAATTTAGGGTATAAGGGGGTGTAATTAAGCAAAATAAGGCCTATTGTAATTATTTATAGTTAGGGAATTCAATTAATGTGTTTATGTCGGGAGAATAAAAATTGTTGTATTTGAAAAGCTAAGAAAATAGAAATGTTATTTGTCAGGTTCTTAAATTTATGATTAAATATTAAGAATTATTTGATTTTATGTTTGTGTATTTATGCGGATAAATATGTATGATTCAGGCTTGAAATCTTTGCGTTATTGTTAAAATCACATGAAATTTTTTATAGAAATAATAAATCTAATTATATATTAGTATTTAGGTGAATGTAATTAGTATAATGATTATTTTTATTCTCAGTGTAGGAATTTAATAATTATATGAAAGTGTGAGTTAGTAATAATATAGAAATCTGATAAAATATTTGTGCCAGCATTCGCGGTTAGACTTTAAGGTTAAGTAAAGGAAGATTAGTATTGAGTTACTTTTGTTTAGTATAATATTAGTTTATAGATATTAATAGGTAAAATTATTCTGTTATTATATAAATATAAAATTACTTAAAGGAAGCCAATAAACTTTAAGGATAAACTAGGATTAGATACCCTATTATATTAGAGTTTAATAAATTTATGCTAGATTATTAATAGGTACTGCTTTAAATTTAAAGAATTTGGCGGTAATTTAGTCTTGTCAGGGGAATCTGTTTAAGTTTGATCGATACACCTCGTAAAATCTTACTTATTTTTAGTTTGTATACCATCATTAGTAGATAATTTTTAAAGAAGGAATTATTAAAATTAATAGATAAAAAAATTAGATCAAGGTGCAGCTTATAAATAAGTTTAAATGGATTACAATAAAATTTATTTAAACGGAGTAGGTTTGTAAGTGAAACCTAGGAAGGTGGATTTGATTATAATGTGAGTTTAATAAGCTCATGAGATATAAGCTCTAAATTATGTACATATCGCCCGTCGCTTTCATTAATTAATGAGATAAGTCGTAACATAGTAGGTGTACTGGAAAGTGTACCTGGAATTATAAGTAATTAATATTTTGTTTTATAGGGTAAACTATCGTATAGATTTTGTAATAATTATTTTTCTATTAATATAAATTAGTAATTAAATAAGAATAAATTTGATAAAGTTAAATTATAGGAATTTATAGTTTATATTGTAAGGAGGAGCTAGATACGTTTAGGATAGGAATAAATATTAAAAATAATTATAGTGAATAAATTTATTATATATTAGTGTAAAAGCACAAAAAATTTTGATTTTTTAAGAGATGGTGGAAATCCGTTATATGTATATTTATAATAAAGGATTAATATGTAGATTTATTGAAAATTATGTTAATAAAATTTTAAATATTAATTAATAAATAAATTAATAATTTAAGTAGTTAAGGTATTTTATTAATTAGAATAAATCATCATGTTGATTGGTTACTTTAAATTTTTTTATCTTGCTAATTTATATTAATAAGGGAATTATATTTGAAAAATAATTTAATTAGGGTAATTAAAAGTAATTATTAATGAATTTAAATTATAATGGCTATAGGGGAGAGTACTGTAAAGGAAGAAATTAATAAATAAAGGAGAAAGTAGAAATTTATTTTTGTACCTTGTGTATTAGGGGTGATTTATATTATATTAAATATTATTAAAGATCTCGAAATAAAAATAGCTAATTTTATAAAGAAGTTTTTGTAGTATAAAAGTTTGGAATATAAAATTAGAAGTGAAATGTTAGTCGAGTTTTATGATATCTAGTTCTTTAAGAAATAAATATAATTTAGTTTTTATAAATAATATAGTATAAAAGTAAAAAATAGAAGGGAAAAGCTTTTTATTGGGGAATAGCTGAATAAAATATATATGAGAATTTATCTAAGCTTAGAAATAGCTATGATAGTAAAGTGTTTTAATTAAAAATTTTAATAAAATTATTTTTATAGGGCTTTGATAAAAGAGTATATTAGGGATTTATTAAGAATTGATTATAATAAGATAAAATGATTTTATTAGTAGAATTTGTTGTTAGAATAGAGAGTAAACTAGTAAGTAATTTATATTAATGGAGCGGTAACATAAAGGAATTCGGCAAATAAATTCTTTGCCTGTTTATCAAAAACATGTCTGTTTGGAGTTATAAAGAGTCTAGCCTGCCCACTGATTAATATTTAAGGGCCGCAGTATTATAACTGTGCAAAGGTAGCATAATCATTAGGTTCTTAATTGGAATCTTGAATGAATGGTTGGACAAAAGAAGTACTGTCTTTATGTTAAAATTTTGAATTTAACTTTTAAGTGAAAAGGCTTAAATATTCTAAAGGGACGATAAGACCCTATAAAACTTTACATTAAGATTAAATTTTAGTTAAATTTAATTATAAAGATTTAATTTAATTATTTGTTGTATTGGGGAGATATAGGTAAACCTTTTATTAACTGCTTATTGATCAAACATTTACTAATGAAAAGTAATGGATCCTTGTTAAAGATTGTTGAATTAAGTTACTTTAGGGATAACAGCGTTATTTTTTTTGAGAGTTCATATCGAAAAAAAAGATTGCGACCTCGATGTTGAATTAAAATATCTGTATAATGGAGCGGTTATACAAGAGGGTCTGTTCGACCTTTAAAATTTTACATGATTTGAGTTCAAACCGGCGTGAGCCAGGTTGGTTTCTATCTTTTAGGTTATAAGAGTTATTTTAGTACGAAAGGAGTAAATAATTGAAATAATTTTAAGTTAGTTAATTTGCTATTTTGGCAGATAATGCACTAAATTTAGGATTTAGTTATATAGGGAGTCTATAAATAGTAGGATAATTATAAGCTAATTATTTTGTGATAGTATTAATTAGAATTGTGAATTATGTAGTATTACTTGTGTGTGTGTTAGTGGGTGTAGCGTTTCTTACATTATTAGAGCGTAAAGGGTTAAGATATATTCAAATTCGTAAGGGACCAAATAAAGTAGGTTATATAGGGTTATTGCAGCCATTTTCTGATGCTGTAAAATTATTTATTAAAGAACCAACTCATTCTATTGTATCAAATTTTTTAGCTTATTATTTATCTCCTGTTTTTAGTTTATTTATTTCTTTATTGATATGGGTAGTAATTCCTTATAAGATTGGATTATTAAGTTTGAATTTAGGAGTGTTGTTTTTTTTATGTTGTTTAAGATTTGGGGTTTATTCTACAATAGTTGCTGGGTGGTCTTCTAATTGTAAATATTCTCTTTTAGGGAGTTTACGGGCCGTAGCTCAAACAATTTCTTATGAAGTAAGATTAGCATTAATTTTATTATCATTTATTATTTTAGTAGGGGGGTTTAATTTTGAATTGTTTGATAAATATCAGAAAGAAATTTGATTTGTTGTAATTTCTTTACCTTTAGCATTAATTTGATTTAGGTCTTGCTTAGCTGAAACAAATCGAACTCCTTTTGATTTTTCAGAAGGAGAATCAGAATTAGTATCTGGATTTAATACTGAGTATAGAAGAGGAGGGTTTGCTTTAATTTTTATAGCTGAGTACGCTAGAATTTTGTTTATAAGGGCTTTGTTTGTTGTAGTTTTTTTAGGAAGAGACCCTTGTGGGGGTTTATTTTACATTAAATGTGTTTTTATTGCTTTTATTTTTATTTGAGCTCGGGGGACACTCCCCCGATTTCGTTATGATAAACTAATATATTTAGCATGAAAAAGGTATCTACCAGTTTCCATTAATTTTTTAATATTTTTTTCAGGATTTAAGATTTTTTGTTTTTGTATTTATAATTAAATTAGTATATGATAATTAAAATATCATTATTTTGTATAAATAAATTAATTATAAATTTAAATATATAATAAAAGTAATAATTTAAGGAGATTATAATATATAATTATTGATGTTATAAATATTTTAAGATCAGCAATATAGTGTAATTATTAATAAATTTTTATTATTGATAAAGTGTATTTAGGTATTTAATTATAGTAAAAATTAAGAATATTTAAAATAACTGGTACAGTAGATTGAAAATATTAACGGCTATTAAAATATGTGTATTTATTTAATGTTTTCAAAACATTTGTTTTTTTTAAACTAAATAACCATTTTAATATTTTATCTCAGTAAATTAATAAAAGGGGATTTAGTAAATAAAAAGAGAAATAAGTAATTGTTAAGATTTGGCCGGTTAAAATATAAGGAGATTCTACAGGTCGAGCGCCGATTCAAGTTAATAGTATAATAATCCTGACTAACCATCAAAATAAAATTTGATTAAATGGATAAAATATTAATCTTCGAAATTTAGAAAAATGAGAGAAAGGTAAAATTACAATAATTAATACAGATAAAATTAATGCAATTACCCCCCCTAATTTATTGGGAATTGAACGTAAAATGGCGTATGCAAAGAGGAAATATCATTCGGGTTGAATATGAGGAGGAGTAACAAGTGGATTGGCTGGAATAAAATTATCAGGATCTCCTAAAAAATAAGGAAAAGAGAGAGATAAGAAAAGTAGGAGAAATATTAAAATAATAAATCCGACAATATCTTTAAAGGTGAAATAAGGGTGAAAAGGTACTTTATCAATATGTGTTGAGATTCCTAAGGGGTTATTAGCACCTGCTTGATGAAGAAATAAAATATGGATTAATGAAAAAGCAGCTACAATAAAAGGAAGGATAAAATGAAAGGAAAAAAATCGAGTTAAAGTAGCATTATCTACTGAAAATCCCCCCCAAATCCATTGAACAAGGTCAATTCCGATAAAGGGAATAGCTGAAAATAAATTTGTAATTACTGTAGCACCTCAAAATGATATTTGTCCCCATGGTAATACATAACCTAGGAATGCTGTAGCTATTACTAAAAGTAGAATTATTACCCCTACTATTCATGTATGAAAAATCATATAGGACCCATAAAATATACCACGTCCTACGTGAGTATAAAGACAGAGAAAAAAGAAAGATGCTCCATTAGCATGGGTAGAACGTAGAAGTCATCCATAATTTACGTCTCGGCAAATATGTGTAACTCTTGAAAATGCTAGATCAATATGAGGAATATAATGTATGGCTAAAAAAAGGCCTGTTATAATTTGTAAAATTAAGCATAAGCCTAGGAGAGATCCAAAATTTCAGAAATTAGAAATATTTCTAGGTAAGGGTATATCTACTAAAGCGTTATTAACAATTTTTATTAAAGGATGAGATTTACGGATAGGAAATACCATTAGTTTATTAAACGTAAAGGTCCTTTAAATAAATTAATAATTTTAACTACAACTAAAAGCGTTAAAAGGAGATAAGAGATGATAAAAAAAGTAAAGTATATAGAAGGGGTATTAAAAATCCATCTTGTGATATATGCGGTAGATGAATAGGTTTTAATTGAAGAGTTTGCTAAATTAGAAAAAGAAGTGAAAAGAATTGGATCTATAAAAAGAATTAATAATTCTCTAAGAAAAAAAATAACTATATAAATTAAGGTCGGAAAAGAGGAAAAAGGTTCGTTTGATGCAAGAGAAGCTACATAAATAAATAAAACTAATATACCTCCTAAAAAAATAAGGAATAAAGTGTATGAAAATCAAAATGAATAAGTTGCTAATCCAGTAGAAAGGGCAATTACTACAGTTTGAATTAAAAGAAGAATACCTATTGCGAGAGGATGAGAAATTTGGGTAAATAAAAAAGATAAAATAATAATTATGGGAATTGTATATATTGTAATAATCAGAGAGTAGTTTAAGAAAAAATATTAATTTTGGGGATTAAAGATGAAGGTATTTTTCTCTGAAGCTTTAAGAAATTATTTTCATTTTTGGTTTACAAGACCAAAGTTTTTTTTAAACTATTAAAACTTATGATAAATTTTAATTTAGTGTGATTTGTAAGATCTTTTATTATAATTATTTGTGGGTTGTGAAGTTTTATCAGTTATCATAAGCATTTATTAAATTCTTTATTAAGATTAGAGTTTATAATATTGGGTGTATTTTGATTGTTAGTTTTACAAATTGCAAGTGTAGGGATAGAAACATATTTTGTATTATTTTTTTTAACTTTAGCTGTTTGTGAGGGAGCTTTAGGATTATCTTTATTAGTGTTTATTGTTCGTAGGCATGGAAGGGATTATTTTAGGGTAATAAATATATTAGAGTGTTAAAGGTTTTTATTCCTTTAATTTTATTGATTCAATTACATAAAGAATGGAAAATTACCCAGTTAGGGTTAGGAATAATAACGCTAGGTTTAAGATTAAGATGTTTTCATGATTTTTTTATATATAATATAGGGTATTTATTTGGTGTAGATTACTTAAGTTATATTATGATTTTTTTAAGAGTTTGGGTGAGGTTTTTAGTATTATTAGCAAGAGAGGGAGTAAAGGGTAGAAAAAAATTTCATTTTAGGTTTATTATAGTAAATTTAGTTTTATTATTTTTTCTTATAATTACATTTTCTACTGTAAGTTATTTAATTTTTTATATTAGATTTGAAGCGTCTTTAATTCCTACTTTAATTTTAATTTTAGGTTGAGGTTATCAACCTGAACGAATTCAAGCAGGTATTTATATACTTTTTTATACTTTAGTGATATCTTTACCTTTATTAGTTTGTTTATTGTGTATTTATTTTAGAGGAGGTAGTTTAATTATGAGGGTGAGAGAATTAAAAGGTGAGAGAAGATATATAATAAATATTTGATATTTATTTGTAGTTTTAGCTTTTTTGGTAAAATTGCCTATGTATATATTTCATATGTGGCTCCCTAAAGCACATGTTGAAGCTCCAGTAGCTGGTTCTATAATTTTAGCAGGAATTTTATTAAAATTAGGAGGTTATGGTTTATTCCGAGTTTTAATTATATTTCAATTAATTAGAGTAAAGGTTAGGAGAATATGGGTGAGAATTGGATTAGTAGGGGGTTTTATTATTAGATTAATGTGCTTACGTCAAGTGGATATTAAATCATTAATTGCTTATTCTTCTGTAGTTCATATGGGATTGGTATTATGTGGGTTTATAATTTTTAGTTGGTGGGGTTTAATAGGGGCAGTGGTAATTATAGTGGGCCATGGATTATGTTCTTCTGGCTTATTTAGGTTAGCTAATATAGTCTATGAACGAGTAGGAAGACGAAGGTTGTTTGTAAGAAAAGGACTACTGAATTTTATACCAAGAATAGGCATATGGTGGTTTATTTTAAGAATTAGAAATATAGCTGCTCCCCCTTCTTTAAATATAGTAGGTGAAATTAGATTAATTATTGGTATAATTAGATGAAGAGAAGTAAGGATTATTATAATTATATTTATTTCTTTTTTTAGAGCAGCTTATACGTTATATATATATAGGTTAAGACAACATGGTTTGTTTTATAATTCTTTATATGCTTGTTGTTCAGGTAAAGTACGTGAATATTTAGTATTATTTTTACATTGAGTACCTTTAAATGTTTTACTTCTTAATAGGAAATTAGTTAGAAGAATTTAATTGCTTAAAATAGTTAAAGAGGAGCATGTATAAAATTAAGTTATGTGGTGAAAGGTAACTATACATTTAATTAGAATAATTTTTTTAATAATTGGTTGTTTGAGAAGAGGGGTGTACGCTGTATTAAAACTTAATGAAAATATAATTGAAGTAGTTGAATGAGAAATTTTAAGATTGAATTCATCTTCGATTGTTTTTACTTTAATTTTTGATTGAATTTCTTTATTATTTCTTTGTTTTGTACTTTTAATTTCTAGAAGTGTTCTTTATTATAGGGGAAGATATATAAGAGGAGAAAAAAATTATAATCGTTTTATATATCTTGTGCTAATATTTGTATTTTCAATAGGAGCTATGGTTTTAAGGCCTAATTTAATTAGAATTTTATTAGGATGGGATGGATTAGGGTTAGTATCCTATGTTCTTGTAATTTATTATCAAAGTGAAAAATCAGCAAATGCTGGCATATTAACTGTTTTATCAAATCGAGTAGGTGATGTAGCTATTCTTTTAAGAATTGGATTAATAGTAAAGGTTGGGGGTTGAAATTTTTGTTATTATGTGTATGATATAGGAGAGATAAATTGAGCGGGGTTTAAAATTTTAATTGTTTTAGCTGCTATAACTAAGAGAGCCCAAATTCCCTTTTCAGCTTGGTTACCTGCTGCTATAGCAGCTCCAACGCCAGTATCAGCGTTAGTTCATTCTTCTACTCTTGTTACCGCAGGGGTGTATTTATTAATTCGATTCAGTCCTATTTTGGAATCTTCTTGTGTTCAGAGAGCGCTTTTAATTATTTCTTGTTTGACAATATTTATGGCTGGGTTAGGGGCTAATTTTGAATATGATTTAAAAAAAATTATTGCCCTATCAACTTTAAGTCAATTAGGGGTGATATTAAGAATTTTAGCACTAGGTTTTTCTGATCTTGCTTTTTTTCATCTTTTAAGGCATGCTTTATTTAAAGCGTTGTTATTTATATGTGCTGGGGGATTAATTCATAGAGTTGGAGACTATCAAGATATTCGGTTTATAGGTTGTTTAGTAAAATTTATGCCTTTAAGAGTAGTTTATATAAGAGTTTGTAATTTTGCTTTGTGTGGATTTCCCTTTTTAGCTGGATTTTATTCAAAGGATATAATTTTAGAAGTTGCTCTAATAGGTTGGTTAAATTTTGTTTCTTTATGTTTATATATATTAGCTATTGGGTTAACAGTTACATACACAATACGATTAATTTTTTATAGTTTAAGTGGAGATTTTAATTTGAATTTATTAATTAATATAAAAGAAAGTGATTTAATAACTAATTCTATAATTTTATTAGGGTTTGGAGCTATTATAGGAGGAGCTGGCTTATCTTGACTTTTATTTCCAGAGCCATATATAATTTGTATAAGAGAAATTGAAAAGAACTCAATTTTTATTGTAAGGTTAATTGGGGGATTCATTGGGTATTTTTGTAATTTATTGAGCGTAAATAATGGTTTAATAAGATTAAAAAAATATTTTTTAGTGAGGTTTTTAGGTTCAATATGGTTTATACCATTTTTAAGATCAATAAAAAATAGGGAAGTTACAATGAAGGTTGGAAGGTTAGTTGAGCGTAGGGGGGACAAGGGTTGGTTTGAACATTTTGGTCCACAAGGATTGTATTGAAAAATTACTCAATTATTTTTAATTTTAAATGAATTCCAAATGAATAAAGTGAAAATTTATATAAAAATTTTTATTTTAAGGGTTCTAGTGGTGTTATTTTTATATATTTGTTTATATAATTTATAAAGAATATTGTGTTGAAGTTACAAAAGAGGTATTTATATCTATAGACAATTCAGGTAGTTTAAAATAAAATGTTGATTTGTGGTGTCAAAGAAATATTAGAGTATTCTGGATCATTATTATTTATTTATACATACGCAGAGAAGGTAAAGGTTATTTTTAGAAATTATATTTCAGCTTTACCATGAAAAAGTAAAATGTTATATTATTACACTATAAAAACATCTATGGAATATAAACGGAGTTTAACCGCTTTATAGGAAGTTAGAAGTTTCCTCTTTTACTTAAATATTCCTATGATTAATAGGAAATATAATTTCAATTAAATCATTAACAGTGATTTACCTCTTTTTGGTTTCTATTAAAATTAGAGACATAGGTCAAAGTTTAGGTCGAAACTAAATGCAAAATTCGCTTTCTAATCGATGAAACTAGTTTTAAAACTCTTTATAAGTGCAAATTATATGTCATAAATATTGACTATAGTTTCTATTTAGATCACTCTAAGGCACCTTGAAGTCATTCATAATATAATCCAAGAAGAAGTAAAAAAAGAAAAAAAATAATAGTTATTAATCAGGAAAACACATTAGAAATATAAATAATTGAGGCTGTAGGAAGTAAAAGGGTAATTTCAACATCAAAAATTAAAAAAATAACAGCAATTAAAAAAAATCGGAGTGAAAAGGGCAAACGTCTTGATCCTTTAGGATCAAATCCGCATTCATAAGGGGAGGCTTTTTCTCGATCTGTAATAGATTTTTTTGCTAAAGTTGAAGCTAAAATTATAATAACAAAAGAAATAAAAAAGGTTAATGTAGAAATAAGAAGTATTAATCAAATTATTTTCTCTAATTTTTAGACCTTTTGATTGGAAGTCAACTGTACTTATATACTAAGAAAATTTAAAGGAGTTTACCCTCCTCATCAATAAATGAAAATATAAAGGAATAATCAAACGACATCTACAAAGTGTCAGTATCATGCAGCTGCCTCAAACCCTAAGTGATGATTAGAAGAAAAATGGCAATTAAAAAGACGAAAAAAACATACAAATAGAAATGTAGTACCAATAATAACGTGAAGACCATGAAATCCTGTAGCAACAAAAAAAGTAGAGCCAAAAACGGAGTCAGCAATAGCGAATGCTGCTTCTATATATTCAAAAGCTTGAAGGGAGGTAAAATAAATACCTAGAATAATAGTTAATGCTAATCTTTGGATAGTTTGAGAATAATTAGCTTCTATAATAGCATGATGGGCCCATGTAACTGTAGCTCCTGATGAGAGTAGAATTGTAGTATTAAGAAGGGGAATTTGGAAGGGATTGAATGGTTGAATACCTAAAGGAGGCCAATAGAGACCAATTTCTACTCTAGGGGATAATCTTCTATGAAAAAAAGCTCAAAAAAAGGAGAAAAAAAATAAAATTTCTGATAAAATAAAGAGAATTATACCCCAGCGAAGACCTACTATAACTACAGATGAGTGTAATCCTTGATAAGTACCTTCACGAGTTACATCTCGTCATCATTGAATTATAGTGAGAATAGTTGCAAGAAACCTAAGAAGTAAAAGATTTATATTATATTGGTGAAATCATTTTACTAGTCCCGTTGTCAATATTAAAGCTCTAATTGATCCTGTTAAAGGCCATGGGCTCATATCTACTAGGTGATAAGGATGGTGATTATGTAAAGATGACATTAGTTAATTTCTCTTGTATAAAGAGTTCTAAGAATTGCAAATACATAAGATTGAATAATTGCTACGGCAGATTCTAAAATTAAAAGGAGAATTTGAGAGAAAATTAAAATTAATAAAATTGATATAGAAAGTGAAGGTCCAGTATTTCCTAATAAAGTTAAAAGGAGATGCCCAGCAATTATATTAGCTGCTAATCGAACAGCTAAAGTACCAGGACGGATAATATTTCTAATTGTTTCAATTAAAACTATAAATGGCATTAGTATAAAAGGAGTGCCTTGGGGTACTAAATGTGCAAATATATTTTTAGTGTGAGTTATTCAACCATAAATTATTAGAGTAATTCATAAAGGCAATGATAATGAAAGGGTTATAACTATATGTCTAGATCTTGTAAATACATAAGGTAAAAGACCTAAAAAATTATTAAATATAATAATTCTAAGTAATCTTATAAATAAAGTGGAAGTTCCAATGTGAGATGAGGTTAATAAAGCTTTAAATTCTCCATGTAGAGTTTGGAGAATTTTTCTCCATAAAAAAGATCAGCGGGAGGGGGAAGCTCAATAGATAAAAGGCAAAAATATTAAGCCTAATAAAGAAGATAGTCAATTAGTTGAAATTCTAAAAATTCTTGATGATGGCTCAAAAATTGAGAATAAATTTGCTATAATTTTCAAGAAGGTTTTAGAAAAGTATTAGCAAGAGAATGCCGAGTAAAGGGTTTAAATGGTTTAATAGAATAGTTTAGTATTAAAAATAATATTAAAATTATAAGGAAAAAGATTAATAAATTTAGTCAGAGGAGAGGAGATATTTGAGGCATTAAGAAGTATCTTAAAAGATAATTTAAATATGACAAATATATGTTATAAAACTTAACTAACTTCTTTTGGCCACCAGAAGTAGGCATTACTATAATAGGTTTAAAAGACCTATACTTATTTTCAGTCATCGGGTGGTTATTCAATTGAAGAGGAGACTCAATTTAGAAATGAGTTAATTGAAATTCTTTCAATTATAATTGGTATAAACCTATGATTTGCTCCACAAATTTCTGAGCATTGTCCAAGATATAGACCAGGCCGGTTAATTAAAAATCTTGTTTGGTTTAGACGTCCAGGTACAGCATCTACTTTTACACCTAAAGATGGAATTGTTCAGGAATGAATTACATCTGCTGCAGTGATTAAAATACGAATTTGTGTATTTATTGGGAGAATAGTTCGATTATCTACATCTAGGAGACGAAAATTAGAGGGAGTTAAATTATCAATAGGTATTATGTAGGAATCAAATTCTAATTGAAGAAAGTCTGAATATTCGTATCTTCAATATCATTGATGGCCAATTGTTTTAAGGGTAATTATAGGGTAATTAACTTCGTCTAGAAGGTAAAGTAAACGAAGGGATGGAAGTGCAATGAAAATTAAAATAAGTGCTGGGATTGTTGTTCAAATTAATTCAATAGTTTGGTTTTCTAATATATATCGATTAATATATGTATTTAGAAAAAGAGCTGATAGTAAAAATCCCACGAAAGTGGTAATAAGAATCAAGATTAATATAATATGATCATGAAAAAAAATTAATTGTTCTATTAAAGGGGAGGCTCTGTCTTGAAACCCTAAGGATGCTCATGTTGCCATTTGTGGTTTCTAAAAGAAGAGAATCTTCCTAGTAGGAGTTTAAATCCTATACATCTTTCTGTCATTTTAGAAGTTAGTAATTAATGGAATTTCTATATAAGAATGGTCAGCGGGAGGGGTATTATGTTTTCATTCAATGGAGGAAGGAAGATAAGGGGGAAAAATTACTGGGCGGTTAGAAGATAAGGATTCTCAAATAATAATTATAAATCTAAGGGCTGCAACAAATGAAATCATTGACCCTATGGAAGATAGGATATTTCAGCTAGAGTAAACATCAGGATAGTCTGAATATCGTCGAGGCATACCATTTAAGCCTAAGAAGTGTTGTGGGAAAAAGGTTATATTTACCCCAATAAATATAACTAAAAAATGAATTTTTAATCATTTAAAGTTAAGGGATAAGCCCGTAAATAAAGAGAATCAGTGGGCAATACCTCCAAAAATACCAAATACAGCTCCTATAGATAAAACATAGTGGAAATGGGCTACAACATAATAAGTGTCATGTAGGAGAATATCAATAGATGAATTTGCTAACACTACCCCTGTTAGACCTCCTACAGTAAATAAGAAAATAAACCCTAGAGCTCAGAATAAGGATGGACTAAAGTTTAATTGACTTCCATGTAAAGTTCTTAATCATCTAAAGATTTTAATGCCTGTGGGTACAGCAATGATTATAGTGGCAGAGGTAAAATAAGCTCGGGTATCTACATCTATACCTACAGTAAATATATGATGGGCTCATACTACAAATCCTAAGATACCAATAGCTGCTATTGCATAAATTATTCCTAAAGTTCCAAATGATTCTTTTTTACCGGATTCTTGACTTACAATATGGGAGACTATGCCAAAAGCAGGAATAATTAAGATGTATACTTCTGGGTGTCCAAAAAATCAAAATAAATGTTGATATAAAATTGGGTCTCCTCCTCCAGCAGGGTCAAAAAAGGAGGTGTTTAAATTACGATCGGTTAATAATATAGTAATAGCGCCTGCTAAAACAGGTAAGGAAAGTAAAAGTAAAATAGTTGTAATGAAGATAGCTCACACAAATAAAGGTATTTGGTCTATAGTTATACCATAAGATCGTATATTGATAACTGTTGTTATAAAATTGACTGCTCCTAAAATGGAAGACACTCCAGCTAAATGTAGAGAAAAAATTCCTATGTCTACTGAAGCGCCAGCATGGGCGATAGCAGCTGCTAGAGGAGGGTAAACAGTTCATCCTGTACCAATTCCTCTTTCTACTATACCTCTTATTAATAGTAAAGTTAAAGATGGAGGTAATAATCAAAATCTTATATTATTTATTCGGGGAAAGGCTATATCTGGAGCTCCTAATATAAGAGGTAGAAGTCAATTTCCAAATCCACCAATTATAATAGGTATAACTATGAAAAAAATTATTACAAAAGCATGAGCAGTAACTACTACATTATAAATTTGGTCGTTTCCAATAAGGCTTCCTGGTTGACTTAGTTCAGCACGGATAATTAAACTTAATGATGTGCCTACTATTCCTGCTCAAGCCCCTAAAATAAAATATAATGTACCAATGTCTTTATGGTTTGTAGAAAATAATCATCGTTGCAT